GTTGATGTAGCTTAAACACCAAAGCGAGGCACTGAAAATGCCTATATGGGTAAATTAACCCCATGAACATATAGGTTTGGTCCTGGCCTTCCCATTAGCCTCCAATAGACTTACACATGCAAGCATCTGCGCCCCGGTGAAAATGCCCTTCAAGTTAACCAAACTAAAAGGAGCTGGTATCAAGCACACATCCGTAGCTAACGACACCTTGCTTAACCACACCCCCACGGGAGACAGCAGTGATAAAAATTAAGCTATGAACGTAAGTTTGACTAAGTTATATTGATTAGGGTCGGTAAATTTCGTGCCAGCCACCGCGGTCATACGATTAACCCAAGTTAATAGGAATACGGCGTAAAGCGTGTCAAAGCATTTCACCAAATACAGTTAAATTCTAATTAAGCCGTAAAAAGCCACAATTATAAAGAAAATAGATAACGAAAGTAGCTCTACAACCGCTGACACACGATAGCTAAGATTCAAACTGGGATTAGATACCCCACTATGCTTAGCCTTAAACACAAATAATTATACAAACAAAATTATTCGCCAGAGTACTACTAGCAATAGCCTAAAACTCAAAGGACTTGGCGGTGCTTTATATCCCTCTAGAGGAGCCTGTTCTATAATCGATAAACCCCGATAAACCTCACCAGTCCTTGCCAATACAGTCTATATACCGCCATCTTCAGCAAACCCTAAAAAGGAACAAAAGTAAGCGAAACCATGCCACATAAAAACGTTAGGTCAAGGTGTAACCTATGGAATGGGAAGAAATGGGCTACATTTTCTACTCTAAGAAAATCCTAATACGAAAGTTATTATGAAACTAATGACTAAAGGAGGATTTAGTAGTAAACTAAGAATAGAGTGCTTAGTTGAATTAGGCCATGAAGCACGCACACACCGCCCGTCACCCTCCTCAAATAGACACAATACACTCAAACTTATTAATACGTATTAACCATGTGAGAGGAGATAAGTCGTAACAAGGTAAGCATACTGGAAAGTGTGCTTGGACAAATCAAGGTATAGCTTAAACAAAGCACCTAGTTTACACCTAGAAGATTTCACATATCATGAATACCCTGAACTAAACCTAGCCCACAACTTTATTTTAACTAAACAACCAAGATAAAATAAAATAAAGCATTCACCAACTATTTAAAGTATAGGAGATAGAAATTTAAACACGGCGCTATAGATGAAAGTACCGCAAGGGAACGATGAAAGAAGAAAATCAAAGTACAGAAAAGCAGAGATCACACCTCGTACCTTTCGCATAATGAATTAACTAGTAACAACCTAGCAAAACGAATTTCAGTTAAGTAACCCGAAACCAGACGAGCTACTTATGAACAGTCTACCCAGGACCAACTCATCTATGTGGCAAAATAGTGAGAAGATTTATAAGTAGAGGTGACACGCCTAACGAGCCTGGTGATAGCTGGTTGTCCAGAAAACGAGTCTTAGCTCAGCTTTAAAAAATACCAAAAAATAGAACTAAATCTAGACTGTATTTTTAAAAGTTAATCTAAAAGGGTACAGCCTTTTAGAAATGGGTACAACCTTGACTAGAGAGTAAAACCTCAAAACCCCATAGTGGGCCTAAAAGCAGCCATCAATTGAGAAAGCGTTAAAGCTCAACATCAAAACCACATAAATTCCAACAATAAACAATCAACTCCTAGCCCTAATACTGGACTAATCTATTAAATAATAGAAGAAATAATGTTAATATGAGTAACAAGAAATAATTTCTCCTTGCATAAGCTTAAGTCAGTACCTGATAATACCCTGACCATTAACAATGAATAAAATAACCCAACAAATAAACTATTTATTAATCACACTGTTAATCCAACACAGGCATGCACTCAAGGAAAGATTAAAAGAAGTAAAAGGAACTCGGCAAACACAAACCCCGCCTGTTTACCAAAAACATCACCTCCAGCATTTCTAGTATTGGAGGCACTGCCTGCCCAGTGACAACCGTTAAACGGCCGCGGTATCCTGACCGTGCAAAGGTAGCATAATCACTTGTTCTCTAAATAAGGACTTGTATGAACGGCCACACGAGGGTTTTACTGTCTCTTACTTCCAATCAGTGAAATTGACCTTCCCGTGAAGAGGCGGGAATAAACTAATAAGACGAGAAGACCCTATGGAGCTTCAACTAACTGACTCAAAGAAAACAAGCTCAATCACCAAGAGACAACAATATTCCTCATGAGTCAACAGTTTCGGTTGGGGCGACCTCGGAGAACAAAAAATCCTCCGAGCGATTCTTAAGATAAGACCCACAAGTCAAATCACATTATCGCTTATTGATCCAGAAATTCGATCAACGGAACAAGTTACCCTAGGGATAACAGCGCAATCCTATTCAAGAGTCCATATCGACAATAGGGTTTACGACCTCGATGTTGGATCAGGACATCCCGATGGTGCAACCGCTATCAAAGGTTCGTTTGTTCAACGATTAAAGTCCTACGTGATCTGAGTTCAGACCGGAGCAATCCAGGTCGGTTTCTATCTATTATATATTTCTCCCAGTACGAAAGGACAAGAGAAATAAGGCCAACTTCAAACAAGCGCCTTAAACTAATTAATGATTTCATCTTAATTAATTACATAAACAAATTCAGCCCTAGAATAAGGGCTAAGTTAAGGTGGCAGAGCCCGGTAATTGCATAAAACTTAAACCTTTACAACCAGAGATTCAAATTCTCTCCTTAACAAAATGCACATAATCAATATCTTAATATTAATTATCCCCATCCTACTAGCCGTAGCATTCCTAACACTAGTAGAACGAAAAATCCTAGGATATATACAACTCCGAAAAGGCCCAAACATCGTAGGTCCATACGGCCTACTCCAACCCATCGCAGATGCAATCAAACTTTTTATTAAAGAACCATTACGACCTGCCACATCCTCTACCTCTATATTTATTCTAACACCAATTCTAGCCCTAAGCCTAGCTCTAACCATATGAATCCCCCTACCCATACCCCACCCCCTTATTAATATAAATCTGGGAGTCCTATTTATACTGGCCATGTCAAGCCTAGCCGTGTACTCCATTCTCTGATCAGGCTGAGCCTCCAATTCAAAGTATGCACTAATTGGGGCCCTACGAGCCGTAGCACAGACTATTTCATATGAAGTCACCCTAGCAATTATTCTACTATCAGTTCTCCTAATAAACGGATCCTTTACTCTCTCTACCCTAATTATCACACAAGAACGAACATGACTGATTCTTCCAGCATGACCTTTAGCAATAATATGATTTATCTCAACACTAGCAGAAACAAACCGAGCCCCATTTGACCTCACCGAAGGAGAATCAGAGTTAGTCTCGGGCTTCAATGTAGAATACGCAGCAGGACCATTCGCTCTATTTTTTATAGCAGAATATGCAAACATTATCATAATAAATGCTTTCACAACAATCCTATTCCTAGGAGCATTCCACAGCCCCCACATACCAGAACTATACACAATCAACTTTACCATTAAATTACTACTGCTCACAATCTCCTTCCTATGAATCCGAGCATCCTACCCTCGATTTCGCTATGACCAACTAATACACCTACTATGAAAAAACTTCTTACCCCTCACATTAGCCTTATGTATATGACATGTATCATTCCCCGTCATCCTATCAGGCATCCCTCCACAAACATAAGAAATATGTCTGATAAAAGAGTTACTTTGATAGAGTAAATAATAGAGGTTTAAACCCTCTTATTTCTAGAGCTACAGGAATTGAACCTATCCTTAAGAATCCAAAACTCTCCGTGCTCCCATTACACCAAACTCTAATAGTAAGGTCAGCTAATTAAGCTACCGGGCCCATACCCCGGAAATGTTGGTTTATACCCTTCCCATACTAATAAATCCAATTATTTTTACTATTATCCTACTAACCCTTATACTAGGAACAATTATTGTCATAATCAGCTCTCACTGACTGCTAATCTGAATCGGGTTTGAAATAAATATACTCGCTATTATTCCCATCATAATAAAAAAACACAACCCACGAGCCACAGAAGCATCAACCAAATATTTTTTAACTCAATCAACAGCCTCAATATTACTAATAATAGCCATTATTATTAACCTAATATTCTCAGGCCAATGGACCGTAATAAAACTATTTAACCCAACAGCATCCATACTCATAACAATAGCCCTCGCCATAAAACTAGGAATAGCTCCATTTCACTTCTGAGTACCAGAAGTGACACAAGGAATTCCCTTATCATCTGGCCTAATCCTACTCACATGACAGAAATTAGCACCCATATCCGTACTCTACCAAATCTTCCCCTCCATCAATCTAAACATAATCCTAACCCTATCCATCATCTCAATTATAATCGGAGGGTGGGGGGGACTAAACCAAACCCAACTACGAAAAATCATAGCCTACTCGTCAATTGCCCATATAGGATGAATAACAGCAGTACTACTATATAACCCCACCATAATAGTACTTAACCTAATCATATACATTATCACAACCTCCACCATATTCATGCTATTTATGGCCAACTCAACCACCACCACACTATCACTATCACACACATGAAATAAAATACCCGTCATGACCATTTTAATTCTCACCACCCTCCTATCAATAGGAGGACTCCCCCCACTCTCAGGATTTATACCAAAATGAATAATTATTCAGGAAATAACAAAAAATAATAATATCATTTTACCCACCCTCATAGCAATCTCAGCACTACTAAATTTATATTTCTACACACGACTCATATACTCCACTACACTCACAATATTCCCATCCACAAACAACACGAAAATAAAATGACAATTCCCTGCTACAAAACAAATAACTCTCCTACCAACAATAGTAACACTATCCACCATACTCCTACCACTCACACCAATCCTATCTGTATTAGAATAGGAATTTAGGTTAAATAGACCAAGAGCCTTCAAAGCCCTAAGCAAGTATAATTTACTTAATTCCTGATAAGGATTGCAAGACTATACCTTACATCAATTGAATGCAAATCAACCACTTTAATTAAGCTAAATCCTCCCTAGATTGGTGGGCTCCACCCCCACGAAACTTTAGTTAACAGCTAAATACCCTAATCAACTGGCTTCAATCTACTTCTCCCGCCGCAGAAAAAAAAGGCGGGAGAGCCCCGGCAGAATTGAAGCTGCTTCTTTGAATTTGCAATTCAACGTGAGGAATTCACCACAGGACCTGATAAAGAGAGGAATCAAACCTCTGTCCTTAGATTTACAGTCTAATGCTTTACTCAGCCACTCTACCTATGTTCATTAACCGCTGATTATTTTCAACCAACCACAAAGACATTGGCACCTTATACTTACTATTCGGCGCTTGAGCCGGTATAGTAGGAACAGCCCTAAGCTTACTGATTCGTGCTGAACTGGGCCAACCCGGGACCTTGCTCGGAGACGATCAGATTTATAACGTAGTCGTAACTGCCCATGCATTTGTAATAATTTTCTTCATAGTAATACCAATTATGATTGGGGGATTTGGTAATTGACTCGTCCCTCTGATAATTGGTGCTCCCGACATAGCTTTTCCCCGAATAAATAATATAAGCTTCTGACTTCTCCCCCCTTCATTCCTATTACTCCTAGCATCATCTATAGTAGAGGCCGGAGCAGGAACAGGCTGAACTGTATATCCCCCACTAGCCGGCAACCTAGCCCATGCAGGAGCCTCAGTAGACCTAACTATCTTTTCTCTACATTTAGCAGGTGTCTCCTCAATTCTAGGGGCCATTAATTTTATTACAACAATCATCAATATGAAACCCCCTGCAGTATCACAATACCAAACACCTCTGTTCGTATGATCCGTACTAGTTACTGCCGTACTACTTCTTCTCTCACTCCCTGTACTGGCAGCTGGAATTACTATACTACTGACAGACCGAAATCTAAACACAACATTTTTTGACCCTGCAGGAGGAGGGGATCCAGTCCTATACCAACATCTATTCTGATTTTTTGGACACCCAGAAGTGTATATTCTTATTCTACCTGGATTTGGAATAATCTCACACATTGTAACCTACTACTCAGGAAAGAAAGAACCGTTCGGATACATAGGAATGGTCTGAGCCATGATATCAATTGGATTTTTGGGCTTCATTGTATGAGCTCACCATATGTTCACAGTTGGAATAGATGTTGACACACGAGCTTACTTCACATCGGCCACCATAATTATTGCCATCCCTACCGGAGTAAAAGTTTTTAGCTGATTAGCAACACTCCACGGAGGCAATATCAAATGATCTCCTGCCTTAATATGAGCTTTAGGCTTCATTTTCCTCTTTACAGTAGGAGGCCTAACTGGAATTGTCTTAGCCAACTCTTCTCTTGATATCGTTCTCCATGATACATATTATGTAGTTGCACACTTCCACTACGTACTGTCAATAGGAGCTGTATTTGCCATCATGGGAGGATTCGTGCACTGATTCCCACTATTCTCAGGCTATACTCTTAACACCACATGAGCTAAAATTCACTTTGTGATCATATTCGTGGGCGTAAATATGACCTTCTTCCCACAACACTTCCTGGGACTATCCGGCATACCACGACGATATTCTGACTACCCAGATGCATACACATTGTGAAATACTATCTCATCTATAGGCTCATTTATCTCTCTAACAGCAGTCGTACTAATAATTTTTATTATCTGAGAGGCATTTGCATCTAAACGGGAAGTCCTAGCCGTAGATCTAACTACAACAAACCTAGAGTGATTGAATGGGTGCCCTCCGCCATACCATACATTTGAAGAGCCTACATACGTCAACTTAAAATAAGAAAGGAAGGAATTGAACCCCCTACTATTGGTTTCAAGCCAACATCATAACCACTATGTCTTTCTCGATTAATGAGATATTAGTAAAATATTATATAACTTTGTCAAAGTTAAGTTGCAGGTGAAAATCCTGTGTACCTCATATGGCGTACCCCATGCAGCTAGGATTTCAAGATGCAACATCACCCATTATAGAAGAATTACTACATTTTCATGACCACACACTAATAATTGTTTTCCTTATTAGCTCACTAGTGCTCTATATTATTTCACTAATACTAACAACAAAACTAACCCATACAAGCACAATAGATGCACAGGAAGTAGAGACAATCTGAACCATTCTACCAGCTATTATCCTAATTATAATTGCCCTCCCATCTCTGCGAATTTTATATATAATAGATGAGATTAATAACCCATCTCTTACAGTAAAAACTATAGGACACCAATGATACTGAAGCTATGAATATACAGACTATGAAGACCTAACCTTCGACTCTTATATAATTCCCACATCGGAACTAAAGCCAGGAGAACTGCGACTGTTAGAAGTAGATAATCGAGTAGTATTACCAATAGAAATAACAATCCGAATGCTAGTTTCATCAGAAGACGTATTACATTCATGAGCCGTACCCTCTCTAGGATTAAAAACGGATGCAATCCCAGGCCGCCTAAACCAAACAACCCTTATGTCAACCCGACCAGGCCTATATTACGGACAATGCTCAGAGATCTGCGGATCAAACCATAGTTTTATACCCATTGTCCTTGAATTAGTTCCACTAGAGTATTTCGAAAAATGATCTGCATCAATACTGTAAAATCGCTAAGAAGCTAAACTAGCACTAGCCTTTTAAGCTAGAGACTGAGAGAAGAATCTCTCCTTAGCGACATGCCACAACTAGATACATCCACATGGCTAACAATAATTATATCCATAATTATAGCCCTTTTTATTGTACTCCAGCTAAAAATCTCAAAACATAATCTCTACCACAACCCAAAACCAACTCCAACCGAAATACATAAACAACACACCCCCTGAGAAACAAAATGAACGAAAATCTATTTGCCTCTTTCATCACCCCTACATTTTTAGGTCTTCCTCTTGTCATCCTTATCGTTATATTTCCCAACCTGCTATACCCAACATCTAATCGACTAACAAACAACCGCCTCATCTCCCTGCAACAATGAACACTCCAACTCATATCAAAACAAATAATAAACATCCATAACACCAAAGGACAGACATGGACCCTAATACTAATATCTCTAATTCTATTTATTGGAACAACCAATCTACTGGGCCTGTTTCCCCACTCATTTACACCAACTACACAACTATCGATAAACTTAGGCATAGCCATTCCTCTATGAGCAGGAGCTGTAGCCACAGGCTTCCGCAACAAAACCAAAGCATCACTCGCTCACTTTTTACCACAAGGAACACCAACCTTACTAATCCCAATATTAGTCATCATTGAAACTATCAGTCTATTTATTCAACCAATAGCTCTAGCCGTACGACTAACAGCCAATATCACTGCCGGACACTTATTAATTCACTTAATTGGAGGAGCCACACTCGCACTAATAAACATTAGTGCTATAACAGCTCTCATCACATTTGCTGTCTTAATTTTACTGACAATCCTTGAATTTGCAGTAGCTATAATTCAAGCCTACGTATTCACCCTCTTAGTTAGCCTGTATTTGCACGACAACACATAATGACACACCAAACTCATGCCTACCATATAGTTAACCCAAGCCCCTGGCCCCTTACAGGAGCCCTATCAGCCCTTTTAATAACATCCGGCCTAACTATGTGATTTCACTTCAACTCAACAATCCTACTACTCCTTGGCCTAACCACAAATATATTAACAATATACCAGTGATGGCGAGACGTAATTCGAGAGAGCACTTTTCAAGGACACCATACCCCAACTGTCCAAAAAGGCCTCCGCTACGGAATAATCCTCTTTATCATTTCCGAAGTTTTATTTTTCACTGGATTCTTCTGAGCATTTTACCACTCAAGTCTGGCTCCTACTCCCGAGCTAGGTGGCTGCTGACCCCCAACAGGCATTCACCCGCTTAACCCTATGGAAGTCCCACTACTCAATACATCTGTCCTACTAGCCTCAGGAGTCTCTATCACCTGAGCTCACCATAGCCTTATAGAAGGAAACCGCAAACATATGCTACAGGCCCTATTTATTACCATCTCACTAGGAGTGTATTTTACACTGCTACAAGCCTCAGAGTACTACGAAGCACCCTTTACCATTTCAGACGGGGTTTACGGCTCAACCTTCTTTGTAGCCACAGGCTTCCATGGCCTCCACGTCATTATTGGAACCACTTTCTTAATTGTATGCTTTTTCCGCCAACTAAAATTCCACTTTACTTCCAGCCACCATTTCGGCTTCGAAGCCGCTGCCTGATACTGACACTTTGTAGACGTAGTATGACTTTTCCTATATGTATCTATCTATTGATGAGGCTCATATTCTTTTAGTATCAACCAGTACAACTGACTTCCAATCAGTTAGTTTCGGTCTAGTCCGAAAAAGAATAATAAACCTAATACTAACCCTCTTAATCAACCTATTGCTGGCCACACTACTCGTCACTATTGCATTCTGACTTCCCCAATTAAATGTATACTCAGAAAAAACAAGTCCATACGAATGTGGATTTGACCCCATAGGATCAGCCCGCCTACCCTTCTCCATAAAATTTTTTCTAGTGGCTATTACCTTTCTTCTTTTTGACCTAGAAATTGCACTCCTTCTACCACTACCCTGAGCCTCCCAGACAAATGACCTATACACAATACTTACCATAGCCCTACTCCTGATTTTACTTTTGGCTGCAAGCCTAGCCTATGAATGAACCCAAAAAGGACTAGAATGAACCGAATATGGTAATTAGTTTAAGCAAAAATAAGTGATTTCGACTCATTAGATTATGATCAAATTCATAGTTACCAAATGTCTCTAGTCCATATAAATATCATAACAGCATTTGCGGTATCTCTTACAGGATTATTAATATACCGATCCCACCTAATATCATCCCTTTTATGTCTAGAAGGAATGGTATTATCCCTATTCGTTATAGCCACCCTAATTATCCTAAACTCGCACTTCACCCTAGCTAGCATAATACCTATCATCCTGCTAGTATTCGCAGCCTGTGAAGCAGCCCTAGGATTATCCCTACTAGTTATAGTATCAAACACATATGGCACCGACTACGTACAAAATCTTAACCTGCTCCAATGCTAAAATATATTATCTCTACAATAATACTTATACCCCTGACTTGATTATCAAAAAATAACATAATCTGAATCAACCCCACAGCTCACAGCCTACTAATTAGCCTCACTAGTTTACTCCTTACTAATCAATTCAGTGACAACAGCCTTAACTTCTCACTAGTCTTCTTCTCCGACTCTCTATCCACACCACTACTGATCCTAACCATATGACTTCTCCCTTTAATACTAATAGCCAGCCAACATCATCTGTCAAAAGAAAATCTGACCCGAAAAAAACTATATATTACTATACTAATTCTACTACAACTATTTCTAATCATGACCTTTACCGCTACAGAACTAATCCTCTTTTATATTCTATTTGAAGCCACACTAATCCCAACACTTATTATTATTACCCGATGAGGTAATCAAACAGAACGCCTAAATGCTGGTCTCTACTTTTTATTTTACACACTAGCAGGCTCCCTCCCACTACTAGTCGCACTAACCTACATCCAAAACATAGTGGGATCTCTAAACTTTCTAATCCTTCAATACTGAACGCAACCAGTATCTAACTCCTGATCAAACATCTTCATATGGCTAGCATGTATGATAGCCTTTATAGTAAAAATGCCACTATACGGCCTCCACCTCTGACTACCCAAAGCCCATGTAGAAGCCCCCATTGCAGGCTCCATAGTTCTTGCAGCAGTCCTACTAAAACTAGGAGGATATGGCATACTACGAATCACAACATTATTAAACCCATTAACCGACTTAATAGCATATCCATTTATCATATTATCCTTATGAGGTATGATTATAACCAGTTCAATTTGCCTCCGCCAAACAGACCTAAAATCACTAATTGCATACTCCTCTGTTAGCCATATAGCACTAGTTATCGTAGCAATCCTTATTCAAACACCCTGAAGCTACATAGGAGCTATGGCCTTAATAATTGCCCACGGTCTCACATCCTCTATACTCTTCTGCCTAGCAAACTCTAACTACGAACGAATTCATAGCCGAACAATAATCCTCGCCCGAGGCCTGCAAACACTCCTCCCACTAATAGCTACATGATGACTTCTAGCAAGCCTAACCAACTTGGCTCTACCCCCAACAATTAACCTAATTGGAGAACTACTTGTAATAATATCAGCTTTCTCGTGATCCAACGCCACAATTATCCTAATAGGAGTAAACATAGTAATTACCGCCCTGTACTCCCTATATATGCTAATCACCACACAACGAGGTAAACATACCCACCACATCAACAATATTACGCCCTCTTTCACACGAGAAAATGCTCTTATATCATTACATATCTTACCCCTACTACTCCTATCCTTAAACCCCAAAATCATCCTAGGCCCCCTGTACTGTAAATGTAGTTTAAAAAAAAACATTAGATTGTGAATCTAATAATAGAAGCTTACTACCCTCTCATTTACCGAAAAAGCGCACAAGAACTGCTAACTCTGTACCCCGTGCCTAACAGCACGGCTTTTTCGGACTTTTAAAGGATAGTAGTCATCCGTTGGTCTTAGGAACCAAAAAATTGGTGCAACTCCAAATAAAAGTAATAAACCTATTTTCTTCTCTCTCACTAACCACACTATTCTTATTAACTATTCCCATCATAATAACAAGCTCCAGTACTTACAAAACCTCAAACTACCCACTCTATGTAAAAACAGCTATCTCATGTGCTTTCACTACCAGCATGGTCCCCACAATAATATTCATTCATACAGGACAAGAAATGGTAATTTCAAACTGACACTGACTTACAATCCAAACCATCAAACTATCACTCAGCTTTAAAATAGACTACTTCTCTATAATATTTATCCCAGTAGCACTGTTCGTTACATGATCCATCATAGAATTCTCAATCTGATATATACACTCAGACCCAAACATTAACCAATTTTTCAAGTACCTTCTCCTATTTCTCATTACTATGCTCATCCTCGTTACCGCAAACAACCTGTTCCAACTATTCATTGGCTGAGAAGGGGTCGGAATTATATCGTTCCTACTCATCGGATGGTGGCACGGACGGGCAGATGCAAACACAGCAGCTCTACAAGCAATCCTATATAATCGCATCGGCGATATCGGATTCATTCTGGCAATAGCATGATTTCTTGCCAACCTCAACGCCTGGGACTTTCAACAAATCTTTATGCTAGACCCAAACAACTCCAACCTACCCCTAATAGGCCTCGTACTAGCCGCAGCCGGAAAATCCGCTCAATTCGGTCTACACCCTTGACTGCCCTCTGCAATAGAAGGCCCTACTCCTGTCTCAGCACTACTTCACTCAAGCACAATAGTAGTAGCGGGCGTCTTCCTACTAATTCGCTTCCACCCACTAATAGAAAACAACAAACTCATTCAATCTATTACATTGTGCCTAGGAGCTATTACCACATTATTTACAGCAATATGTGCCCTTACCCAAAATGACATTAAAAAAATTATTGCCTTCTCTACATCAAGCCAACTAGGTCTCATAATAGTAACAATCGGTATTAACCAGCCCTACCTAGCATTTCTTCATATCTGTACCCACGCCTTCTTTAAGGCCATACTATTCATATGCTCCGGCTCCATTATCCACAACCTAAACAATGAACAAGATATCCGAAAAATAGGAGGCCTATTCAAAGCCATACCATTTACCACAACAGCCCTCATTATTGGCAGCCTTGCATTAACAGGAATGCCTTTCCTTACCGGGTTCTACTCTAAAGACTTAATTATCGAAACCGCCAATACGTCAAATACCAACGCCTGGGCCCTCTTAATAACACTAATCGCCACCTCCTTTACAGCAATCTACAGTACTCGCACTATTTTCTTCGCACTCCTAGGACAACCCCGATTTCCAACCCTAATTACTATCAACGAAAATAACCCCACTCTTACTAACCCCATTAAACGCCTACTAATCGGAAGCCTTTTTGCAGGGTTTATCATCTCCAATAGCATCCCCCCAACGACAATCCCACAAATAACCATGCCCCAATACCTAAAAATAACAGCCCTAGCAGTAACAATCCTAGGTTTTATTCTAGCACTAGAAATCAGCAACATAACCCAAAATCTAAAATTCAGCCACCCGTCAAACTCCTTTAAATTCTCCAACCAGCTGGGATATTTTCCTACAATCATACACCGCCTAATCCCCCACGTAAGCCTAACAATAAGCCAAAAATCAGCATCCTCCCTGCTAGACTTAATCTGACTAGAAAACATTTTACCAAAAACCACCTCGCTAATCCAAATAAAAATATCCATCATCGTTACAAACCAAAAAGGCCTAATCAAATCATACTTCTCTTCCTTCCTAATTACAATCCTCATCAGCATAATCCTATTTAATTTCCACGAGTAATTTCTATAATAACCACAACACCAACAAACAACGACCACCCAGTCACAATAACCAACCAAGTTCCATAACTATACAAAGCTGCAATCCCCATAGCCTCCTCACTAAAAAATCCAGAATCCCCCGTATCATAGATAACCCAATCTCCCACACCATTAAACTTAAAAACAATCTCCACTTCCTCATCTTTCAACATATAATAAACCATCAAAAACTCTATTAACAGACCGACAATAAATGCCCCTAAAACAGTTTTATTANAAGCCCAAACCTCAGGATACTGCTCAATAGCTATAGCCGTTGTATAGCCAAAAACTACCATTATACCCCCCAGATAAATTAAAAAAACCATCAAACCTAAAAAAGACCCACCAAAATTTAACACAATCCCACAACCAACCCCACCACTCACAATCAACCCCAACCCCCCATAAATAGGCGAAGGTTTTGAAGAAAAACCCACAAAACCAATCACAAAAATAACACTCAAAATAAACACAATGTACACTATCATTATTCTTACATGGAATCTAACCATGACTAATGATATGAAAAACCATCGTTGTCGTTCAACTATAAGAACACTAATGACCAACATCCGAAAGTCCCACCCACTAATAAAAATCGTAAATAACGCACTAATCGATCTACCAGCCCCATCAAATATCTCATCATGATGAAACTTCGGCTCCCTACTAGGCATTTGTCTCATTTTACAAATTCTAACAGGCCTATTTCTAGCAATACACTACACACCTGACACAACAACAGCATTCTCCTCTGTCACCCATATTTGCCGAGACGTCAACTACGGTTGAATCATCCGATACATACACGCAAATGGAGCATCCATATTTTTCATCTGCCTATTCATGCACATAGGACGAGGCTTGTACTATGGGTCATACACCTTTCTAGAAACATGAAACGTTGGGATAATCCTCCTATTTACAGTAATAGCCACAGCATTCATAGGGTACGTTCTACCATGAGGACAAATGTCATTCTGAGGCGCAACAGTCATCACCAATCTCCTATCAGCAATCCCATATATCGGCACAAATCTAGTCGAATGAATCTGAGGGGGCTTCTCAGTAGATAAAGCAACCCTTACCCGATTCTTCGCCTTCCACTTCATCCTCCCATTCATCATTGCAGCACTCACTATAGTCCACCTACTCTTCCTTCACGAAACAGGATCAAACAACCCAATAGGAATTCCATCAGACATAGACAAGATCCCGTTCCACCCCTACTACACTATCAAAGACATCTTAGGAGCACTTCTATTAATTCTAGCCCTAATACTTCTAGTCCTATTTACACCCGACTTGCTCGGAGACCCAGACAACTACACCCCAGCAAACCCACTCAACACACCCCCCCATATTAAACCCGAATGATACTTTCTATTTGCATACGCAATCCTACGATCAATCCCCAATAAACTAGGAGGAGTCCTAGCCCTAATCTCCTCCATCCTCATTCTCGCTCTCATACCCCTACTCCACACATCCAAACAACGAAGTATGACATTTCGACCACTCAGCCAATGCTTATTCTGAATCCTAGTAGCGGATCTGTTAACACTCACATGAATTGGAGGACAACCAGTCGAACACCCATTCATCATTATCGGACAACTAGCATCTATTATGTACTTTCTCATCATCCTAGTGTTAATACCAGTCACTAGTGCGATCGAAAACAACCTTCTAAAATGAAGATTAGTCTTTGTAGTATACTAAATACACTGGTCTTGTAAGCCAAAAAAGGAGTACAACCAATCTCCCTAAGACTCAAGGAAGGAGCTATTGCCCCACCATCAACACCCAAAGCTGAAGTTCTATTTAAACTATTCCCTGAACGCTATTAATATACTCCCACAAACACCAAGAACCCCATCAGTATTAAATTTTTCAAAAATCTACAACGACCAACACAGACTTCATACCCCACAGCCTAACGTATAATAAATAAGCATTAAAATTATTAATCAACTAGAATACTCATGTACAATAGTACATGAGTTTGTTGCTTTCGTAGTACGTACATAATATTAATGTAATAGGACATGAATATGTATAATAGTACATTATATTATATGCCCCATGCATATAAGCATGTATATTCAATCATTTACAGTACATAGTACATACAATTATTAACTGGACATGGCACATTAGGTCAAATCCACTCTTGTCAACATGCGTATCCCGCCCCCTAGATCACGAGCTTACTCACCATGCCGCGTGAAACCAGCAACCCGCTTGGCAGGGATCCCTCTTCTCGCTCCGGGCCCATGGTACCGTGGGGGTAGCTATAGAATGAACTTTATCAGACATCTGGTTCTTTCTTCAGGGCCATCTCACCTAAAATCGCCCACTCTTTCCCCTTAAATAAGACATCTCGATGGACTAATGACTAATCAGCCCATGCTCACACATAACTGTGGTGTCAGACATTTGGTATTTTTTAATTTTCGGGGATGCTTGGACTCAGCTATGGCCGTCAAAGGCCCCGACCCGGAGCATGAATTGTAGCTGGACTTAACTGCATCTTGAGCATCACCATAATGGTAGGCATGAGCATGCAGTTAATGGTTACAGGACATAACTTTAATGACTGATAGACATACAGTTAATGGTTTTAAGATAAATTAATTAATGGTTACAGGACATAACCACTGTACTACACACGCAATAACACCCACCCTTTCCTTTCCCCCCCCCCCCTTAAATACCTACCATTATTTTTAACACGCTTCCCCCTAGATAAATATTTAAATTTTTCATATTTTCAATACTCAAATTGATGCCTCCGACGAAGTGCATATGTAAGTGCCCGGATTTGTCCCATAACGCTTA